GCTCTATTTTCATTATATTCCATCTATATCCCAATTCCATTCATTTAATATCCCTTTGGTATCAAAAACATAAGAGATGTCATTTATAGTCCATCTCTTTCTATATATGGAAAGTTAAGAAAATATGGAAAGTTAAGAAATCATCATATAATAATCGAGAAATTGCAATAGAAAAGAAAAAAGGGAGGTTTGTGATGATTTTGAAATCTTTTCTACTAGGTAATCTATTATCCTTATGCATGAAGATAATAAATTCGGTCGTTGTGGTCGGACTCTATTATGGATTTCTGACCATATTCTCCATAGGACCCTCTTATCTCTTCCTTCTCCGAGCTCGGGTTATGGAAGAAGGAACCGAGAAGGAGATATCAGCAACAACTGGTTTTATTACGGGACAGCTCATGATGTTCATATCGATCTATTATGCGCCTCTGCATCTAGCATTGGGTAGACCTCATACAATAACTGTCCTAGTTCTACCCTATCTTTTGTTTCATTTCTTCTGGAACAATCACAGAAACTTTTTAGATTATGGATCCACTACCAGAAATTCAATGCGTAATCTCAGCATTCAATGTATATTCCTGAATAATCTAATTTTTCAATTATTCAACCATTTCATTTTACCAAGTTCAACATTAGCCAGATTAGTAAACATTTATATGTTTCGGTGCAACAACAAGTCTTTAGTGTTTTTTATATAATAGGTTTATATTATATAGTATTATTTATATATAATATATATAATTTGTCTGATTTTAATATAAATAAAATAGGAAAACTTTTAGAAATATAAAAAAAGTATTATTAATTTTTTTTTTCTAAGATGAAAATTTAATTGAATATGCTATTATCGAAATTATAAATTATATCAATTATAAATATTTTAATATTATAATATTAAAATATTATATATATAATATATACATAATATACATATTATATATATATAAAGAAATAAATAATAAATATAAAACGAAGAAATAAAGAAATTGTTATGATATTTTTAAATTCTTAATAATTTCTCCCTTATTTTTATCTCGTATCTTATATAAGTTTAAAACTCCAATTCTAATAAAAAAATAATAAGAATCCATTCTTATAAACTCAAAAAATAAATTAGTAAAAAAGTTGATACATAATAGAATAAATATAAAAAAAGATAAGATGAAATTCGTCCACCTCCAATAGATTTTAACCCCTCTCCTATAAGGAAACTTCCAATACCAATACCATTTATAATTCCGTCAATTACACACCTATCAAAAAAATAACTTAGTTCAGACAATACTCTTATACCCCTAGTTAAGATTGTTGTATAAACAAAATCTATATAGCCCCGATTATATGACCAATTGTATATCACATTTACTATTGGATCCAATAAAATTCTCTTAGAACCCATTTTCACAAAGGAATTTTTTAAATAAAAATTTTGGAAAGATGAATAAATAGACCCATAAAGAATGGATGCTATGCATATTCCAAAAGATGCTATACCTACGGAATAAATTGCATTTTTTATAAATTCATACCAATTCTCAGAATGATGAGAATCCGTGTGGAAAAAGTTTTCCGGTGGAGTCAACCATTTGGATAATAGATCTAAATGCATTACTCCTTGACCAAAAGGAATTCCAATGGATCCAACGAATAAAGTAAATAGTACCAATATAAGCAGTGGAAATAGCATAGTATTATCCGATTCATGTGGATAGATAGAAGTGTATTTTTTTCCAAAATGAGTACTAAAATTTCGTATCTGATTTATTACATTCCCATCGAGTTTATATATATTTTTCGAAAAAAAGGAAACACTTGCATTACTATTCGTTGGTGATAAAAGTACATTTTTCTTTATCAATTTTGGTGCTTCTTTCCCCCATAAAGATATGGAATATAGGGAGCTGTTTTTAATTCCACTGTAATTTTTTAAATGAACATGTAAATATCCCTCGAAAGTAAGTAAATATATTCGAAACATATAAAATGCGGTTAATCCCGCTGTGAAAGTTGCTATTATTGCGAAAATCGGTGAATACAACCAACTATCATTAAGAATTTCATCTTTGGACCAAAAACAGGCAAGAGGTGGAATACCACAAAGAGAAAGTGTACCTAATAAAAAAGTCGTTTTTGTAATTGGAACATATCTTGTTAAACCGCCCATAAGAGCCATATTTTGACTTTTATCTGGTGAATATCCAACAATGGGTTCCATTGAATGTATAATGGACCCCGATCCCAAAAATAATAATGCTTTAGAATAGGCATGAGTGATCAAATGAAATAAAGCAGCCCGATAAGAACCTATACCTAGAGCTAACATAATATAACCCAATTGAGACATTGTAGAATAGGCTAAACTTCTCTTAATGTCTCTTTGAGCAAGAGCCAAAGTGGCTCCTAATAGTAGTGTTATTACACCTATTAAAGAAATGAAATTCATTATATAAGGTATAACCGTGAAAAGAGGAAGAAGTCTAGCTACAAGAAAAATGCCCGCTGCTACCATAGTAGCGGCATGTATAAGAGCTGAAATAGGAGTGGGCCCCTCCATAGCATCAGGTAACCATACATGAAGGGGGAATTGCGCAGATTTAGCAATTGCACCGGCGAACAACAGGAAAGCACATAGAGTAGCAAATAAGGAATTTACCCCATTATTATGAATTAACTTATTAAATGTTTCGAACAAATCTCGAAATTCGAAACTACCTGTCATCCAATAAAAACCCAGAATTCCTAATAATAAACCAAAGTCCCCTACCCGATTAGTTACAAAAGCTTTTTGACAAGCACTTGCTGCAATTGATCGTGTGAACCAAAAACCTATTAATAAATATGAGCACACCCCCACCAGCTCCCAAAAAATATAAATTTGTATCAAATTAGAACTAGTAACTAATCCCAACATGGAAGCATTGAAAAAACTCATATAAGCAAAAAATCTCAAATATCCTTGATCGTGAGACATATAATTATCACTATAAATAAGAACCATGATTCCAACGGTAGTGATTAATATTAACATAATGGAAGTAAGTGGATCGATTAAGTATCCGAATTCTAAGGAAAAATCATTATTAATAGTCCAAGACCATAGATATTGATAGATAAAACTTCCATTTATTTGCTGAATAGCTAAATTGACGGAAAAAACCATAGCTATACTTAGAAATAAAATGCTATAAAAAGCCCATATACGACGAAGATTTTTTGTTGCTGTTGGAACAAGCAGAAGTCCAAATCCTATTGACATAGTGACAGGAAGTGGAAGGAAAGGTATTATCCAAGCATATTGATATGTATGTTCCATAATAAAATCCATTTTTAATTTTTTTATTCTTATTAATTGTTATTGTTTTCGATTCAGCAATTTTTATCTTTTTTAGAAAGAACTCAAATATTTTTATTATTATTATTAATTAGTCTGATCTCACTTTTCTCATATAATATCTTTTTGAGAAATTCAAAAAGTTCGAATTTATTTGGTCAAATAATATGACCAAATAACTGGATCAAGACTATTATTTAGTTATTAATTGAAGAAAAATATTTATTAAGATACAGAATCTAATATATAACTATTTTTTAATGATTGTACTATTTTGATAATTTATAACGATATAGTATAGTAAGAAAAAATAGTTATACCAAAAATAGTGCTTGATTCAAACTTGATTCAAATATGTATGGATCTAGTATATGCGAATAATTTGACTCAATATACAATATAATAAAAAATAAAAAATGATTATTAGGGAAGTTTTTTTACCCAATACAAACTCTATTAATAAAATACATAATATATATAACTATCTTATATATATAAGATAGTTATATAAATAGATAGTATTATCAGACAAAAAGTATTTATATCTTATGAAAAAGAATTACATTATCTATAAAATTAAGTACAGATAATGAATAAAAAGAACGATCCGTCAATACATGTCTTTCACATACAACAATAAAAATTAGTAATTTCGCTTTTGAATGGCAGTTCCAAAAAAACGTACTTCTATATCAAAAAAACGTATTCGTAAAAATATTTGGAAGAAAAAAGGATATTTGGCTGCAGTTAAAGCTTTTTCTTTAGCTAAGTCTGTTTCGACAGGAAATTCAAAAAGTTTTTTTGTGCGGCAAACAAACAAATAATAAAGCCTTGGAATAATCTGAATTAATATGGCTAGAAAAAATAATTTATAAAATAAATAAAATAACTAATGTTCTCAATTCAATATAATTTAAAACTCGTTGTTGTAATATAATTAGTTTTTCTAATATATAGAAAAAATAAGAATTCTTCCGTTTATTGAGTTCTAGTTTACTGGTTTTAATATATATTGAATATTTCTATTTTCATTATTTTTAATTATTCTAGAATTAGCATTCACGGTACATAAATTTTTTCTTACCAATTAATCTTTCACAAAAATTATATATATATATAATTTTTGTGAAAAAAAGTATAGTGAAATCGAAATATCGATTGCAAATCTTTTGTTTTTTATGTATTTATTCGGCCAATATTTAATCGGTTTCATAATAAATCGATCTTATCATAACTTATGTACCAGTATACTATAATTAATATTATCCCATTTAATGGTACCAAGTTATCGAAATATTATTTCGATAAATTATTTGTACTTAGTAATGAAATTGTAATACATATCAAATTCTATTTCTTTTTCATTGAAAAAAAAAAAATCTATTCTAATATTTTGATTTTCGAAACCATATTGCCTTAAATCTGGACGATTCAAGCTCTACGAGCTATTATTATTTTAAGCAAGCCGCCATGGTGAAATCGGTAGACACGCTGCTCTTAGGAAGCAGTGCTAGAGCATCTCGGTTCGAGTCCGAGTGGCGGCATGCTCTAATATAAAATATAAAAAGAATACAATAAATCCTATAATGTAATTGTATTCAATATTAATATTCAATTCCTGATTTTCATTCTGTAAGTAATTGGACCATTTTTTTTATTTATGATATTTGTGACTCTAGAACATATATTAACTCATATCTCTTTTTCGATTATTTCCGTTGTTATTATGATTCATTTGATGAATTTATTAGTTCATGAAATCGAAGGACTATGTAATTCATCAGAAAAGGGGATGATAGCTACTTTTTTATCTATAACAGGCTTATTAGTTATTCGTTGGATTTATTCGGGACATTTTCCGCTAAGTAATTTATACGAATCATTAATGTTCCTTTCCTGGAGTTTCCTCATTATTCATATGATTCTGTATTTTAAAAATCATAAAAATAAAAATTATTTAAGCGCAATAACGGCGCCAAGTGCGATTTTTACCCAAGGTTTCGCCACTTCTGGTTTTTCAACTGGAATGCATCAATCCGCAATATTAGTACCTGCTTTGCAATCTCAGTGGTTGATGATGCACGTAAGTATGATGTTATTGAGCTATGCAGCTCTTTTATTTGGATCCTTATTTTCAATTGCTCTTTTAGTCATTACATTTCGAAAAAACATCAATATTTTTAATAAGGGTAAAAATTCCTTAATTAGCTCATTTTTCTTTGGCGCAATTCACTTGCATGATAAAAGAAATGCTTTACAAAATACTTCTTTTCTTTCATTTAAAAACTATTATAAATATCAATTCACTCAAAGATTAGATTATTGGAGTTATCGTGTCATTAGTCTAGGGTTTACCTTTTTAACCATAGGCATACTTTCTGGCGCAGTATGGGCTAATGAAGCATGGGGATCTTATTGGAATTGGGATCCTAAAGAAACATGGGCATTTATTACTTGGACTATATATGCAATTTATTTACATACCAGAACAAACCAAAATTTTCAAGGTATTAATTCGGCAATTGTAGCTTCTATAGGATTTCTTATAATTTGGATATGCTATTTTGGGGTTAATCTATTAGGAATAGGTTTACATAGTTATGGTTCATTCTCATTCCTATCTAGTTGAGTAAACTATTTAAAGAGAATACATTAGGGGATCCTTCCATATAATATAAATTTTGTGTGAGTTTTTGAGAACCATTTATCACTCAAAAAGGGGGTTAAATGGTTCTCAAAAACTCGAGATACATCTCATTTCCATTTTAATTCACTTCTTTTGCGTTGTACGGCGAACTATTTTAAAAAATGGAAAATCGTATAATTATTCGACTCTTCACTTTGCTTTATTCATCAAAACTATCTATGAAAGTAATTAGATACAATAGCTTGTACCTTATCAACTGATAGCGAGAAAACAAAATCAGGATAAATACCAATTGCTATTACGGGCAAAAAGATACAAATCGAAACAAATAGTTCTCGTGGCCCAGAATCCACAAAATAAGACTTTTGAGCATTAAATAATTTGTATCCATAGAACATTTGACGTAACATAGATAATAAATAAATAGGAGTTAATATCATTCCAATTGCCATTACAAAAGTAATTAGTATTTTTGGCATTAAAAGATATTTTGGGCTGGTAATTATTCCAAAAAATACTACTAATTCCGCAACAAAACCACTCATTCCCGGCAATGCAAGAGAGGCCATAGAGAAACTACTGAACAAGGTAAATAATTTTGGCATTGGGATGGATATTCCCCCCATTTCGTCAAGATAAACAAGATGCGTTCTATCACAGCCTGTTCCCCCTAAGAAAAAAAGCGCAGCACCAATAAATCCGTGAGAGATTAGTTGTAAAACGGCTCCATTGAGCCCCGCGTTGGTTATAGAACCAATTCCTATAATTATAAAACCCATATGAGATACGGAGGAATAGGCTATTCTCTTTTTTAAGTTACGTTGACCGAAAGAGGTTGAAGCTGCATAAATTATTTGTATCGTTCCCACTATCACGAACCACGGAGAAAATATAGAATGAGCGTGGGGTAAAAATTCCATATTTATTCGAATCAATCCATACGCTCCCATTTTTAATAAGATTCCAGCCAGAAGCATACATGTACTGTAATGCGCTTCCCCGTGGGTATCTGGTAACCATGTATGTAGGGGTATAATCGGTAATTTGACAGCATAAGCAATAAGAAAGCCAAAATATAATAGAATTTCCAAAACTATGGGATATGATTGATTAGCTAATGTTTCAAAATTCAATATTGGCCCGTCGGAACCGTATAAACCTATACCCAAAACACCTATTAAGAGAAAAATAGAACCCCCCGCAGTGTATAAAATAAACTTTGTAGCTGAGTAAAGACGTTTTTTACCCCCCCACATAGATAAAAGTAAGTAAACGGGAATTAATTCTAACTCCCACATGATAAAAAAAAGTAAAAGGTCTCGAGAGGAAAATGATCCTATTTGGCCGCTGTACATTGCTAACATCAGGAAATAAAATAATCGCGAATCTCGAGTAACTGGCCAAGCCGCTAAAGTCGCTAAAGTAGTGATAAACCCTGTCAATAAAATGGGTCCTATAGAAAGTCCATCGATTCCCAATCTCCAGTGAAAATCAAAAAGATTTATCCATTTATAATCCTCCCCCAATTGTGTTAATGGATCGTCCAATTGAAAATGATAACAAAACGCATAGGTCGTTAGAAGGAGCTCTAAAAGGCATATACATATAGTATACCACCTAATCACCTTATTTCCTCTATGTGGGAGAAAAAGAATTGAGGAACCCGCAAATATCGGCAAAACTACAATTATTGTTAACCAAGGAAAATAACTCGTAGTAAAGACAAGATACGCTTTGACCATAAAAACCCGTACTCAAGAAAATAGATTATTCTGAGTACAGATTTTTGTCGGTAAAAAAGGGAATCAAACGATTCAAGTGGAGTTTTTTGTAACGTATCAATCAATAAGCTAGACCCATACTAGAGGTTGTCTCATGCCATAAATAAACACGAACACTCAAAAAATCTGTTGGACAAGCGGATTCACATCTCTTACAACCTACACAGTCCTCAGTTCTTGGTGCGGAAGCTATTTGCTTAGCTTTACATCCGTTCCAAGGTATCATTTCTAACACATCCGTAGGGCAAGCTCGTACACATTGAGTACATCCTATACATGTATCATAAATTTTTACTGAATGTGACATTGGATCTATAAATTTCAGTTTTGGAAATAAAATATTTTGATCTGGTAAAAAAATCAGTAGTAAATGAATTATATATTATAGATACCAGACAAATCAGTGGTTTACCAGAATTTTTTAGAATCAATCTATTTCTGGATATGTTCGCGAAAAAGGACCAATAAACTTTAATTTTTGTTTCAACAAAGCAATATATGGTAATACTAGTCGTACATGTTAATCTAATTAAAATTAGTGAATATCAAAATTAATAATATTATAAATTATTAAAACTAATAAGAAAATAATAAAATAAAATTAATAATAATAATAAAAGAATAAATAATTTTATTCTACATTAAAATAGTATATTATTAATTATATCTGATTATATGATTACAACTATTTATTCAACAAATTCGATTGATTGATTCGAGTTGATTTTCTGTTACGATGGATTGATGAAACAATAGCTAGTCCAATTGCTGCTTCTGCGGCTGCAATGGCTATAACAAAGATCGAGAAAATGTCTCCTTTTAATTGACGGCCATCGAATAAATCAGAAAATGTTACGAGATTGATATTAACCGAATTTAGTATAAGTTCAAGACACATAAGCGCTCTAACCATGTTTCGACTTGTGATCAATCCATAGATACCGATAGAAAATAAATAGGCACTCAAAAAAAGTGCATGCTCAAACATCATTGACTAACTCCTTATAAATCTGGATTCAGTTCAATATGAATGAATATTCATTCAAACAATTCCAATATAAATAAAATAATTACAGAACAAAATAAAAAATAAGGTATTGGTGATAGATACAATTAAAAGCTTTGCTTATCTTATAGTAGTTTATTTATTCTTTTTTACATATAATTTTTATACTACACTTAAATATGTTATAATAATATATATGAATGAAAAATATATGAATGAAAATAAAAATAAGACATGATAAAACAAGATATTCTTTTATTTTTCATTTAGAATTTATAATTCTAAGAATTTTTACTCATTATTGACGAGCCATACTAATTGCACCTATCAAAGCAACTAAAAGAATTATAGAAATTAGTTCAAATGGAAGAAAGAAGTCCGTTGATAAATGAATACCAATTTGTTGAACATTACTTATTAGATCCTGCTCTATAATTTGGTTTGATCTTGTAGTCCAAATAATCCCATACCATGATGTCTCTAGGATAGTAGTAATTAGTGAAAAAAGAATACTTGTACAGACTAACGAAGTAACCGTATCCCCAACAGTCCAAAGGTGGAAATCATTATAATATTCGGAACTATTTGTGAACATCACAGCAAATATGATTAAAACATTTATAGCACCTACATAAATAAGGAGCTGCGCAGCAGCTACGAAATAGGAGTTCGATAAAATGTATAATAAGGATATGCAAACAAGAACCAATCCCAATGAAAAGGCAGAAAAAATAGGATTGGTAAATAAAACTACCCCTAGACTTCCTAATATAAGAACTGATCCCAGAAATACTACAAGAATATCATGTATTGGTCCAGTTAAACCCATTATGTATAATGTAAGAGATAAATAAGTCGAAATATTTCATGACTTTATTGAATAGTCCAGGAAAAAGGAATTACCCCATTTTTTTTCTTGTATATGATATGTTACTAATTGAATTGAATCTTAATGTAGTGTGATTATAGAGGAATGAACTAAATAATTCTCTCAATTTGAAATTGAAATCTTCTTCATTAAAATTAAACAGTCATTCTCAACAATCAATAGTTATGAGTTCTAGTTATTGATTAAATTAATCAATATTAAAATAAAAAAGCCCCGATTGCTTATATTATATAAAATTTAATAATTAGTAATTGATTTTGAATCCAAAGATTTATCTTTGTCTATTTTGATTTGCCTTGAATTCCTAATTGCTTGAATTGTGTAATCTCCAATTACTGACATAGGTAACCGACCCAAAGCTATTTGATTGTAATTCAATTCGTGACGATCATAAGTGGAAAGCTCATATTCTTCAGTCATTGATAAACAGTTTGTTGGGCAATACTCGACACAGTTACCACAAAATATACATACTCCAAAATCAATACTATAATTAAGCAATTGTTTCTTTTTAATATCTGTTTTCAATCTCCAATCAACAACGGGTAGATCTATAGGACATACACGAACGCATACTTCACACGCAATACATTTATCAAATTCAAAATGGATTCGACCACGGAAACGTTCCGATGTAATTAATTTTTCATAAGGATATTGAATAGTTACAGGTAAACGATTTGTATGGGATAAGGTAATCATGAAACCTTGACCGATATACCTTGCAGCTCGTACTGTTTGTTGACCATAATTCATGAATCCAGTTACCATAGGGAACATATTGTAAATATCTATGAAATAAATAAGTTGATGTTTCTTTCTCTTGTTTAAGATAGGTTATTATGAATTTATAATGTCATTATCGTATTCTCTCATTTATTATTTATAGTGAAACAAGTTGGGAAGAGGTTGTCAATAATAGATTACCCAAAGAAATAGGTAAAAGAAATTTCCATCCAAGATTTAATAGTTGGTCCATTCTCATCCTCGGTAAAGTCCATCTTGTTGTAATAGAAATAAACAGGAACAAATAAGCTTTAACTAATGTAATAAGAATACCGATTATCATTCCAAAGACCCCCCCCATTTTATCTATTCCAAAAATATCGGGAATAAATAAAATAGGTAAAATAGATAAATTCCATCCACCTAAGTAAAGAACTGTTACAAATAATGAAGAAACTAATAAATTTAGGTAAGAAGCAACATAGAATAAACCATATTTGATACCTGAATATTCGGTTTGATAACCTGCTACTAATTCTTCCTCTGCTTCTGGTAAATCGAAAGGTAATCTTTCACATTCTGCTAGAGAAGAAATTAGAAAAACTATAAACCCAATAGGTTGGCGCCAAATATTCCACCCCCAAAAACCATATTTGGACTGGGCCTCAACTATATCAACTGTACTTGAACTATTAGATAATCATAGTCGATGATAACATTACTGTTCCCATCGCTACTCCAGAACCGTACGTGAGACCTCAGCTTCATACGGCTCCTCTATGGTCACAAATAAATGTAAGGACTTCTTCAATATTAACATGAATTTCAGTATCCATTCGTTGGGTAGAATGGATATAATAAAGACATATCAAAGAGTCCCAAATTAGACCGATGGAATTCTGTCTGCTAGAATAACAAATAAAAACTGCTTCTGAATTGATCTCATCCCTTTTTTTCTTTTTTTTTTTTAGTAATAACTTAACTTATTCCTTCAATAAAATACTTGTTGTATCAATAGATATTTATTTCAGTTCATATCTTTTGATTACGAAAAAGAATTAGACACTAGTTCATGAATCATTATAAAAATTATATATGTATGTAGAAAAAATAAATAAAATAAAAATCTTTTCTTATTTCTTATTCATTTTTCTCATTCATTCTATACTCATCATTTCTTTTGTTCCTATTCTTGTTTCGATATTCTTAAAAATAAATCAAAAGGAAAAAGGGATTAATTCGTTCTTGATAGTCATTTCTTTAATCAGTGGATAGGAACATACTCTAGATCGGAATCGTGGATAAGTACTGCTTGATCATTTCTACTAATTTAAAGTCCTTATTATGATTCGTTTTATTTATGTAGAAATACCTTAACTAACTTCTTTTGATATTTTACATTATCTGTATCACTAATCTTTTGCGTATCTTGGTGTTTCTACCCGTCCACTAATTTTTGATTGATCCCGGTATGGTAATACATACAAGACAGTAGTATAAACTCCATACACTTGATCTTTTGCACCCGCTTCAAGACATGATGACTAATGAAACAATCTCAGTCTTGGGGTAAACAGTTTATTTTATGCTGTTTATATTTACTTCCACTTTACTCTTGTACATAGGGAATGAGATTTAATCATCTTACTGCGAATTTCGAAGCTGTTTTGTTTCACTCATATAACTTATCTGGTTTAACTTATCCACCCGAATGATGAATAAAAAAATAAAGATACTTATTCAATACATTCAATCTTTTTCCTATATTAGAAATATTAGAAATAAAGGAAAGGGGGAAAGCCCATTTTTTAACGAATCACACGTAGAGATATTGATAACACACATAGAGTTAATGGTATTTCATAACTAATGGATTGAGCAGCAGCTCGTAGACCACCTGAGAAAGAATATTTATTATTCGACCCATACCCTGACATAAGAAGCGCAATCGGAGCAATACTAGAAATGGCGATCCATAAAAAAACACCTATACTGAGATCGGATAAAACAAGATTATATCCAAAAGGAATTACTAAATAACTTAGTAGGGTTGATATGACTGCTATAGCCGGTCCTACACTAAATAATCGAATATCTCCTCTATAAGGGAGGATATCCTCTTTAAAAAGTAGTTTTGTTCCATCTGCTAGAGCTTGAAGAATTCCTAATGGGCCGGCGTATTCAGGTCCAATACGTTGTTGTATCCCCGCGGAAATTTCTCTTTCTAACCACACAATTACTAATACGCCTATTGTAATTCCTAATATCAAGATAAAAATAGGGACAAGGATCCATATGAGTTCATAGATCTCTTTTAAGAATTCCGATCCAGAAAAAGAATTTATAGCTTGTACTTCCCTCGTATCGATTATCATTTCAACGATCAACCTCCCCCATAATGATATCTATACTACCTAGTATTGTCATGATATCAGCCAATTTCATTCTTTTAACTAGCTGAGGAAGAATTTGCAAATTAATGAAACCAGGCGGACGAATTTTCCATCTCCAAGGAAAAACACTCTGATCCCCCATTAGAAAAATTCCTAATTCTCCCTTTGGGGCTTCTACTCTAACATAAAGTTCTTGTTTCGATAATTCAAAATTGGGTGAAGGTTTTTTACTAATGAATCTGTATTCAAAATCATTCCATTCCGAATTCTTTGTTTTATCAAAGCGTCGTACTTCTAAATTTTCATAGGGCCCCCCAGGAATTCCTTCCAGAGCTTGTTGAATAATTTTTATAGATTCTATCATTTCACCGATTCGTACTAAATAACGAGCTAATGAATCTCCTTCCTTTTGCCATTGGACTTCCCAATCGAATTCATTGTAACACTCATAATCATCAACTTTACGAAGATCCCATTGTATTCCAGAAGCTCGTAACATGGGTCCTGACAAACCCCAATTTCTTGCTTCTTCCCCATCAATAATACCTATTCCTTCAACTCGTTCCAAAAAAATGGGATTGCGAGTGATAAGTTTTTGATATTCGGCAACTCCCGTTAAAAAATAATCGCAGAAATCCAAACATTTATCTATCCAGCCATAAGGTAGATCAGCAGCTACTCCTCCTATACGGAAATAATTATGCATCATTCGCATACCTGTGGCAGCTTCGAATAGATCATATATCAATTCTCTCTCTCTGAAAATATAGAAAAAAGGAGTCTGCGCGCCAATATCCGCCATAAAAGGCCCAAGCCATAATAAATGAGAAGCTATACGACTCAGCTCTAGCATAATTACTCGGATATAGCTGGCTCTTTGAGGTACCTGAATATTTCCCAACAGTTCTGGCGCATTTACAGTTATTGCTTCTGTGAACATAGTAGCTAAATAATCCCAACGTGTTACATAGGGGAGATATTGTATAATTGTTCGGTTTTCCGCAATTTTTTCCATCCCTCTGTGTAAATAACCCAATATGGGTTCACAGTCAATAACATCTTCACCATCGAGAGTAACGATCAGTCGAAGAACACCATGCATTGATGGGTGTTGAGGACCCATATTGACTATCATGAGATCATTTCTTGTAGCCGGTACAGTCATATCTTTTTCCTCGATTCATTATTTCATGAATTTCTCAAAACGAGGTTCATTAAAATGCAAGATCTAATAATTAATTCTTAGTAATAATTCTTATATCTAGTAATTCTAATACTAATAATATACTAATAAAATATTCCAACAATAAATAATAATAAAAATAAAAATAGAAATTTCATAAATGAAAATGAATGAATTTAGATTATAAATTCATTTGCAAAAATTGGCAGTCAAATTAACGAGTTTTTTGCTCTCGAATATCCAGTTGACCTATTAATTTTTTATAACGTACTTTATTTTTCTTTGCCAAATAAGCTAGTAATCGTTGGCGTTTTCCCAGAATTATTCGAAGACCCCTCTGAGATAAAAAATCTTTTTTATGCAATTCGAGATGTAAAGTAAGTTTCCGTATCTTATTAGTGAAGCTGAATACTTGAAATTCGACGGATCCCCTGTTTTCTTCTTTTTCTTGTGGAAGAACTGAAATGAATGAATTTTTGACCATAAAATAAAGAAATTCTTCTATATATCTTTTTTCTATTTACCGATCAGGAATAATAAACGTAATAATAGTTGATTTAATAATATAATAATACTAGTCGTTTTAATTAGGTATACAGAAAAATTTGTATTTATTTTTTATCCAAATCCAATTTTAAATTGGATTTGGATAATTGGATAAAAAGGGATAATACATTTCTGCATTCGCAAAATTGAATAATTTCAATTTCTTTGTATCTAAGAGGATTTCGTCGATTCATTTCTAGATCTAATTGATACGATATTAAATCACTATCATCTATTATCAGTTAATTTGAAATCGCGGATACATATGTATCCTTGACATGGTAAAACGACTTCCATTATTGGTATTAAACCAATATCGATTCATACAAGCTAAGTCCTCTAATCGATAATTTGGCCAAATAAACAATTTAAATTTCATTAATTTGTTTGTATGAGTATACAGATCTTCATTCATAAATTGTTTACAGTTCTTTACATGGTTTTCATTACCAAATAGTGAAATCCCATTTACTCCATTTTTATTCCTAGAATTGAATAAAATTAGAATTCTCAACTCTCTACGATGTCGAGTAGATAGAATATGTTCAGGAACAAGGAAATCATAATAATTTTTATTTTCATTTACAAATATATTGCTATATTGTTGCGTAATGGATTTTTCAAGATCATTCTTATCAACAGATTTTTTTTTGATGCATTTTCCATTAATTTGGTATTTATTCTTATTGACCAACGAGATACCCATGATTTGATACATAATCAATTTTTCATCCCATTTTATAGATAGACGAACTGGTTCGATAATCAATATTCCATTTTTTATCAATTCTGTAAGAGCTAGATCTTTCTGAATCACCATTACGTCTAAACTCATTTCTCCTCTTTCAATCGAGGATATAGCAATTTCCTTTGGATTTACCAATCTAAGTAGGAGACAATATACCTTGATATTATTGGTCATTCTTTGATTTAAAGGATCATCCCATCTTAATTGAAAAAGAAAATATTTTTTCAGGAATAAATCCAATTCCGCTTCTTTCTTGCTCTTGTATTGTTTTTTTTTTCTACCTTTTTTATTTTTAATGTTTGATGATCCTATGTAGTCCTCTTCAATATCTTTTTTCTTTTGCTCTTGTACATCGAATTCAAGATTCACTTGACTTGATTGTTGTTTTTTTTCTTGATTCATAAATTCTAATTCAAAATATTCTTTTTTATTAGATGATATATGAAGATCTTTTTTTTTATTTTCATTGATATTTTTATTTTGATTAGCATTTTCATTTACGTCAAAATTGAGAAGTAATTTGATTGGTATGATCCATGGTTTAATCTTATATGCATTATATGTATCATAAAGTATTCCAAATTCTGGGAAGAACTCGGGTTTTCGATTTGATATGTGGCGATATAACTTTTCTTGATTCATTCCCATCCAATCAAAAAGGTTTCTTTTTTGATTAGATTTGGATGTTTTGATTTCTTGATGAATCGTGAGAGATAAAATATTCTTATTATCAAATTTTTGATAACTATTAATTCTAGTTTTAGTATTTTTATTAATCTTGGTACCAATATGCATATTGACCCAGGTATCAATATTCATATTTTGTCTAATAAAAAAATGGAAAATTTTACAATTGAAATATTTTTTCTCCAGATTTTTTTTTCTGTATATATAATATTCTTCTCCCAGATAATCACTAAGATCTATATCCATTAGTATATAAAGTGATTGAGGTTTTTGTGTATTTAAATTATATGAATATAAAATTTCTCGATCTCTATTTACTTGTAATGGTAATTCAGAAATATACGAGTCCTCACTATTTTCATAGTTTATATATTTATGTAATAAAAGATCATATCTACAGTTTCTTTTAAATTTTTCTTTTTGACCACCCATCAATAAATTTGCTCTGTAATACTTTGGTTTTACATAACAAATTAATGGATCTTTTTCTTCTTTATATGAACTCCATTTCATTGAATTCTCATTTTTCATTCTACAACGTTGATTGACTCCATTTCGCCACTTTTTAGGTACTAATCGAGACCATTTAGTCTGAGATAAATTGTATTGATAATGGCTTTTTAACCAACTTTTCCATTCATTTATTCTAGACTTATTAATATTAATTTGCTTATGTTTTGATTTGGAATCAAATATTCCTTGTGTCTCACAATAATCCTTAATTTGATCCTTAAGGAAAAGATGAGTTCCATGATATTGAAGTACAGGTCTCAGGTGATATTTGTTACTAGCTTGAATTTGTGATATTTTATAAAATACATATGCTTGGGACAAAGAGGATAAATCACAATAAGGATTTAAATTCTTACTACTAATATTAAAAAGATACTTTTTTATAGTCAAAATAAAGGGAATCATATTTTTATTCGGTTCATCAATATCAGTCCCTTCTTGATTAGTTTTATTGTTAGAAATGGATTTTTCCATTTTTTTTTCTATTGATTTAACGAAAAATTGTACATTGACCCTGAGGATGTTAATAATATATAGAAAGATATCAATGTATATTCTTTCAATGAAGGATTTTAGAAAATAATGTAATTTACGTATTAATCGGGTCTTTCTTCTTTTGAATATTAGCCAAATATCTTTCCACGATTTGGATTTTTTATCATAAAAATTTGTCTTGTTAGGACTAATAATATTTATATCAGGAATTGGAATTATTTTTTTTTTGTCCTTTTTGATCTGTTCTATTTGATTCCTGATCGTGATTGTCCTATCAATAAGATCTTTCATTTTTTTTTCTACAAGTGAATAATTTGTCCAATTTATTGATTGAATTTGAATGATCAATTCATGGCTATTCTTATTATTACTAATTATGGAATTTTTTTCACTTTCAACCGGCTCGTTTTTATTTAATTCAAATAATAGAATTGGGTTTCTTTTTTCAAATTCTTTTATTATTCCTTTTATAACTAGAACTATTTTTTGAATCCATTTTGTTTTTTCTTTTAAGGCTCTTATAAACCATTTTCTTTTTTTTTTTAAAACTTTTAGAACTATAAAAATTTTCCTTTTCACTTTTATATATTTTTTTTTGAATTCATTAAAAATGGGTTCAAAAAAAGAAGGCTGTTTTCGTGGAGAACCAAATGGCACTTCTACTTCTGTTCCCCAAATTGTTAAAAAACAAAAATTGTCTTTTTCCTCTTTTTTATCTCTATGATGGGATCTTACCTTAGACCCTTGCCAAGGTTTCAGACAGAAAGGAAATAGAATTTTTATCTGAATACCATCTGTTAACCAATTTTTGGGAAATTCCGTTTCTGATAATTGAACACCATTATAAGTACATTTAATATGCATTTCTCTATTCCAATCTCTCAAATCCTCATACCACTCGGGGAATTGTAATAATAGCATACGTCCAATATTCTTAACTATTATTAAGAAAGGCAATTTAATGTATTTTCTCAAAAAGGATTGGGTTACTAACATCAAACCCCTTATTGCTTGAGCAAATATAATGGTATCCCAGGCTTCTGATATTGCTATACGCTCATTTTCGTCTTTTTTTTCCCTGTTTTTTTTCTTTTTTTCTTTTGTTTCTTCCTCTTCAGAATCGGAAATCAAAATTTCTGATTCTCCTCTCATCCAATTCCTAAAAATAAGATTCATCATTTCGGAGAAATCAAAGGAAAAAAAAAATGTTTTATCAATTTGATCCAAAAAAAGTGGCGAGTGCGCATTTGCTTGAAACATTTCCCAAGTGACTGTTTTACGTCTTTGAGCACGCATGGATCCTTTGATTAGGTCCCGACGAAAATCCGATTGTTGTGAGTAACGTATCAAAGATACCTCTTCCCCTTGATCACTATTATTACTACTACTAGTATCGGCATCCTGATCCTTATCGGTGTAAATTACCACCCGTTTGGCTTTTCTTGAACGAATTTCATGATCCTCTTTTGGCTCTTCTTGATTTTCTTCTTCTTCTTCTTCTTCCAAATCATCGGTTAATTTGTATGACCATCGAGGAACCTTTTTATTGATGTCTTCTATTGCAATAAATTTATTTCTAATTGTTTCATTATTTGAATCATTTGTAATTGCATTGAATAAAAATTTCGAGCCTTTTGCTTGATTTTCGGAATCAATTCCTCTTTGTTCTTGGGTTTGATATTCCGAATAAAATTCGCCGATTCGAGGTATTGGGGTTAAAGAATTATCAATATGTGTCGATAATAATTCCTCAGAATCAACAAATTCATTTTTTTGATCTTCTTCAAATTCTCGATAATTATTAGGAAGTAGACTATGAATTTTATTTATCCAAATCGAATCCTCTGTAATGGAATCCCTTGCGGAAATTATTAAATCCTTTATCATTGAACGTGAATAGAATTTTTTTATTTTTCCGCGATATGGCCCGTTTAAAAAAGGATCGTATTTTTTAGGCAAATATCCTTCTTCATTTTCATCATTGTATAATCTGATTCTTTTTTCTAGCACATTTGGAACAAGAGATCCTGTTTGTTTTTCTAGAACTTTTATTCGATTTATTAATTCACTGCTCAGATTCTCTTTTTTTTGTTCATTAGTATAAATCCAATTATTATATAAATTCTCGTTTTCATGAGATAGTTTTTCTGTCGTGTACAAAAACATTTTTCGCTCTATCATTTCTGAAAAAGTGGATAAACTAGGTGGGTATGTAAAAGATATTCTTTGTTTTCCATCACTCGGGCATGGATAAAAAAAATATTGTGACATTTCATTTCGTACAGCATTTTCAAATCGATCATTTTTTATATATCGTAATGGACGATTCCATCGTTTATAATCGAAAAGAAAAGTCACAAGAGGTTTTTCAAACCAGCTAATACTTTTTTCTTCTTTACTTTCTAATTCTGAGGGTTCTTGATAAATATCAAGATAAGAATTTTCATAATTAGTATATCCTTTTTGTTCCTCTATAGTCTCTCTCATTTTCTTTTCAGAAGTTATTTCGACATCGCGGTCTTCTTCGCTTTCTACCCTTTCTTCTGTTTCTGAGCTTTCTTTCAGTTTTTTAGTCACAATGGGTAATGGCATTCTACCTAAGTAGTAAACACAAGTGATAAATAAAAGAATACTAAAAATTCGAGCTATCAAATTTTTCAACTCTGACACAAAGTATTTATTAGATTGAATAGAATAATTTTTCTGTATCCAAAATAATATCAACCCAACCCATTTAATTAATAAAATGTGACCGATTAACCAACCAAGAAAACTACTTGTTATAAATAATATCTTGTTGTTGCACCGAAACATATAAATGTTTACTAATCTGGCTAATGTTGAACTTGGTAAAATGAAATGGTTGAATAATTGAAAAATTAGATTATTCAGGAATATACATTGAATGCTGAGATTACGCATTGAATTTCTGGTAGTGGATCCATAATCTAAAAAGTTTCTGTGATTGTTCCAGAAGAAATGAAACAAAAGATAGGGTAGAACTAGGACAGTTATTGTATGAGGTCTACCCAATGCTAGATGCAGAGGC